GAAAAAAAATCAAGATTTACAATAAGAAACCAAAAATAATTGAGAAAAGAAACCAAACTACAATTAACTTCATTTCACTTATAAAAAAATCAATTAATAATACTAATATTAGTCTTATTAATAAAAATTATTGGATTGATAGTGACATATCCTCTTTATCCCAAGCATATGTATTTTACAAATTATCACAACTCCAAATTATTAACTTATACCAGATAAAAGCTGCCCTTCAATATAACGAAACATCTCTTTTTCTTCAAAATGAAATAAAGCTTGGTCTTGAAAAAACTCTTTTATTTTATTTTGAAGAAAAAAATAAAAATATTCGAAATTTGGTAATGAATCCATGGAAAAAATGCTTGAAAGTTCATTTTCAATATAAATATGATTTATGTCAGATTGGATGGTCTAAATTAAGAACAAAAAAATGGCGAAATCGAATTAATCAACACCATATGATTCAAAATAAAGATTTATACAAATGGAATTTGTATAAAAAAAACCACTTAATTCATTACGAAAAAAAAAAAGATTTTCAAGAAGACTCATTATCGAATTACAAAGATAATTTTACAAAATATTATAACTATAATCTTTTATCATATAAATTTATTAATTATGACAATTGGTATACTTATAAATCATCATTACAAAGACCACCATTACAAATAATTCAAAAGAAAAATCTTTCTTATAATCCCCCTCCCGATAAAAACAAAATATTTAATATCCCTATAAAAAATTATATAACTGAAAAAGATATTCTCAATATGGGCAAAAGACCAGATAGAAAATATTTGGATTGGAGAATTCTCCATTTTAATCTTAGGGGACAGACGGATATTGAGTTCTGGATCAATACCAGAAGCGAGGCGAAAAAAACTGCTAAGACGGAGACTAATAACTATCAAATAATTGATAAAGTTATTAAGAAAAAGATTTTTTTTCTTACAATTCTTCAAAATAAAGAAGTCAATTCATCTACTAAAAAACAAAACCTTTTTGATTGGATGGGAATGAATGAAGAAATACTAAGTCGTCCCATAAGCAATTTTGAACTTTTGTTCTTTCCAAAATTGCTAATCCTTTTCAACATATATAAGATAAACCCGTGGGGAATACCAAGCAAATCACTTCTTTTAAATTTTAATCGAAATGAAAATGTTCGTGAAAATAAAAAAATCGAGGAAAAGAAAAATACCAATTTTTTTAGATCATCGAATGAAAAAAAATCTAGTGAATTAAAAAAACAAAACCAGGAAGAAAAAGCATCCGAGGACCAAGTTAATCTTGGATCAGTTCTCACAAATCAAGAAAAAGATCTTGATGAAAATTTTTTGGAATCAGAAATGAAAAAACGTATAAAGAAAAAACAATACAAAAGTGATACCGGAGCAGAACTTGATTTCTTTCTAAAAAGGTATTTGCGTTTTCAACTAAGATGGGATAATTCTTTAAATCAAAAAGTAATCAATAATATAGTAATCAATAATATTAAATTATATTGTTTCCTGCTTAAATTGACAAATCCACGAGAAATTTTTTTCTCCTTTATTCAAAGAGGAGAATTGAGTCTGGATATTCTAATGACTAAAAAAAATTTAACTCTTACAGAATTGATGAAAAAGGGAATATTGATTATGGACCCACTCCGCCTGCCGGTAAAAAATGATGGACAACTTATTCTGCATAAGACCGTATCTATTTTATTGGTTTCTAATAGCAAACAAAAAATTAATCAAATAGAAAAAGACTATGTTAATAAAAAAAATTTGAGCGAACCTATTGAAAACTATCAAAAAAGTAAAACTGTCAATGGAAAGACAAATGATTATTATTTTTTTGTTCCTGAAAACATTTTATCATCTAAACGTCGGAGAGTGTTAAGAATTCTAATTTCTTTCAACTCAAAAAATAGAAATGATATTCGCCTAAACACAGAAATTTTCAATGGTAATAAGATAAAAAACTGTAATCCTATTCTCTATAAAAGCAAAAAAGAGAAAAATCAATTTTTTAAATTACAGTTTTTTCTTTGGGCCAATTATCGATTAGAAGATTTAGCTTGTATGAATCGCTATTGGTTTGATACCAATAATGGCAGCAGGTTCGGTATGGTAAGAGTACATATATATATCCCCCATTGAAACTTCGGTAAGAGTCTTTTTCTCATTCCCATAATATGTCTACTTTAGTATATGAAGTATATGAAAAAGTATATGAAGTATATGAAAACAAGAAAATGAATGGCTATATGTATTGTTTTCTATTCCATACTCACACATATAAGTTTGGATTGATTAATGATCTATTTTAATTTAATTATTTTTAATTTAATTATTTCAATTTCCCATTTTATTTATTTCACAAAGTTGGAAATTCCTAACTTTGTAAAATTTCTTATATTATATATTATAATATTATAGATCGAAATATAATTAGAATATGGGAAAATATATATATACTCAATTAGAAAATACTCAATTAAAATAACCTGACATTATTATTACTGATTTAGAAACTTATTAAAAAAAAATATCTTAAAGGGGGGATTGCATTTTATGGTAAAAAGTTCATTAATCTCAGTTATTTCCCAAGATGAAAAAGAAGAAAAGCGGGGATCAGTTGAATTTCAAATAGTAAATTTCACCAAAAAAATAAGAAGACTCAGTTCACATTTGGAATTACATAGAAAAGATTATTTATCTCAGCGAGGCTTACGAAAAATCCTAGGAAAACGGCAACGGCTTCTGTCTTATTTGGCAAACAAAAATAGAGTAGGTTATAAAGAATTAATTACTCAATTGGATATTCGGAAGTCAAAGATCCATTAATTTGAAGAGTCTTTTTCTTTTTTTTTTTTAATTATTTGATTTATTAGATCTTGAATTTTGATAAACTTCTTTTTGTTTTCAATAATTCACGAAACAATGAATCGAGGAATCCCCTATGAATGTACCATCCACACGAGAAGGCTTTATGATAGTCAATATGGGTCCCCACCACCCTTCAATGCATGGTGTTCTTCGACTCATTGTTACTCTAGATGGGGAAAATGTTATTGATTGTGAACCTATATTAGGTTATTTACACCGAGGAATGGAAAAAATTGCAGAAAACCGAACAATTATACAATATTTGCCTTATGTAACACGTTGGGATTATTTAGCGACTATGTTCACAGAAGCAATAACAGTAAATGGGCCGGAGCAGTTGGGAAATATTCAAGTCCCTAAAAGAGCCAGTTATATTAGAGTAATTATGTTAGAATTAAGTCGTATAGCTTCTCATCTGCTATGGCTGGGCCCTTTTATGGCAGATATTGGCGCACAAACTCCTTTCTTCTATATTTTTAGAGAAAGAGAGTTAATATATGATTTATTCGAAGCTGCCACTGGTATGAGAATGATGCATAATTATTTTCGTATCGGAGGAGTAGCGGCTGATCTGCCCCATGGATGGATAGATAAATCTTTGGATTTCTGCAATTATTTTTTAACAGGAATTGCTGAATATCAAAAATGTATTACGAACAATCCTATTTTTTTAGAACGGGTTGAAGGAGTAGGTATTGTTAGGGCGGAGGAAGCAATAAATTGGGGTTTATCAGGACCAATGCTACGAGCTTCTGGAATACAATGGGATCTTCGTAAAGTTGATCATTATGAGCGTTACGACGAATTTGATTGGGAAGTTCAGTGGCAAAAAGAAGGAGATTCATTAGCTCGTTATTTAGTCCGAATTGGCGAAATGGCGGAATCCATAAAAATTATTCAACAGGCTCTAGAAGGAATTCCAGGGGGACCTTATGAGAATCTAGAAACCCGATCGTTGGATAGACAAAAAGGTTCAGTAGACTGGAATGATTTTGAATATCGATTCATTAGTAAAAAAGCTTCTCCTGCTTTTGAATTGCCAAAACAAGAACTTTATGTGAGAATCGAAGCCCCAAAGGGCGAATTGGGAGTTTTTCTAATAGGGGATCAGAGAGGTTTTCCTTGGAGGTGGAAAATTCGCTCGCCCGGATTTGTCAATTTACAAATTCTTCCTCAATTAGTTAAAAAAATGAAATTGGCCGATATTATGACAATCCTAGGGAGTATAGATATCATTATGGGAGAGGTTGATCGTTAAAATGATAATGAATATACCATACATAATTGATACAACAGAAGTCCAGGCTATTAATTCTTTTTCCAGACTAGAATCTTTAAACGAGATCTATGTAATTCTCACGATGCTTTTACCTATTTTTACGCTTGTATTGGGAATTACAATAAGTGTACTGGTAATTGTATGGTTAGAAAGAGAAGTATCCGCAGGGATACAACAACGTATTGGGCCTGAGTATGCCGGTCCTTTAGGAGTTCTTCAAGCTCTAGCGGACGGAACAAAATTACTTTTGAAAGAGAATCTTTTGCCATCTAGAGGAGATGATCGTTTGTTCAGTCTCGGACCGGCCCTAGCAGTCATATCAACTTTATTAAGTTATTCAGTAATTCCTTTTAGCTATCACCTTGTTTTAGCTGATCTAAATATTGGTGTTTTTTTATGGATTGCCATTTCAAGTATTGCTCCCGTTGGGCTTCTTATGTCAGGATATGGATCAAACAATAAATATTCCTTTTTAGGTGGTCTACGAGCTGCTGCTCAATCAATTAGTTATGAAATACCATTAACTCTATGTGTATTATCCATATCTCTACGTGCGATTCGTTGAAACAGACACTTTTTTCCCTCTTCCTTTCTTTTTATGAAGAAAGTGAAGTGAATAAATAGTTTCAGTTTTTTATTCATCATTTTTGGGGATAAACTAAATTGGATAGTTATATGAGTGAAAGAAAACAGCTTCGAAATGTGCAGTAAACAAATTGAGACTCCTTTCCTTTGTACAAGAGTAAATCAGAAAAAAAATAATTTGCCCCAAGATTAGTTCATTCGTCATTCTGTCTTGAAGCGGGCTCAAAAGATCAGCCTTAGCTCAGTGAGTTTTCATTATCAGTTAGATCTATTGGCATAATGCTAACGGGGCGGTTGAGAAAACATGAGTGGGTGGTTAGGAACACAAAGATACACAAAAGATTAGTAATTAGTAATAGAAATTTGTGAAATTATCCAACCCAGAGAAAAGGATATTTTTCATAATATGAAAAAATATCTAAATTGAGGCTTTAATTTTGTAGAAATGATCAGGTAGTACTCCTCATGATTCCGATCCAGAGCTTTTGCCTACCCGCCAATTAAAGAAATGACTATCAGGAACGAAGCAATCCTTTACCTTTTTCAACCAAGCCCCCCCTTACGAACGAAGAAGAGGAATGCAAAAAAAAAAAAAAAATTCCATTTTTTTTTTTTGAATTTAAATAGTAAAGACAAAAAAGACTTCTGTTTTGTCTTTACTATATCCAATCCATATTATTACTCCATTCATATTAAATTAATGGAGATCGGATTTGTGTCATAATTGATAAACTATAAACTGTCTAAGTCTTTTTCATAATCGAAACAGAAATATCTATTTAATGGTATTTTTACAAAGAATATTTTCACTTTGTATTGCCTAAGTATTATTTTTTTTAAGTATTTTAAGCTATTACTCACTAAAGAAAAATGTAAATTCTTAAAGGATAAGATAAATTCCGAAGTCCCTTTTTTAGTATTATGACAGACAGAATTTCATAGGTCGAATTGGATGATGCCCAATAATTTTTGTTTTGATCCTATCTATCCTAGAAATATATCTAGATCAAGATAAATATACTAAAAGCGGGTCTTTATATTTTTTATGGCCTTCGAGGAGCCGTATGAGGTGAAAATCTCATGTACAGTTCTGGACTAGCGACGGACACAGGGATGTTGTCACCGACTAGGATTATCTAATAGTTTAAGTACGGTTGATATAGTTGAAGCACAATCAAAATATGGTTTTTGGGGATGGAATTTGTGGCGCCAGCCCATAGGGTTTATCATTTTTTTGATTTCTTCCTTGGCAGAATGTGAGAGATTACCCTTTGATTTACCCGAAGCAGAAGAAGAATTAGTAGCAGGTTATCAAACTGAATATTCGGGTATTAAATTTGGTTTATTTTATATTGCTTCCTATCTAAACTTATTAATTTCTGCATTATTTGTAACGGTTCTTTACTTGGGTGGGTGGAATATTTCTATTCCAGACATATTCTTTCCTGAGCTTTTTCAACTAATTAAAGTAACTGGAGTCTGTGGAATAACACTTGGGATCCTTATTACATTGGTTAAAACTTATTTGTTCTTGTTCATTTCTATTACAACAAGATGGACTTTACCTCGACTAAGAATGGATCAATTATTAAATCTTGGATGGAAATTTCTTTTACCTATTTCTCTCGGCAATCTATTATTAACAACCTCTTTTCAACTACTTTCACTCTAGAAGCTTCACTATAAAAAAAAAAAAAAGGAATAGTTTGCGACTTGTCTTAAATCTTAAAAAGAGAAAGAAACAAACATAAAATTATCTATACATATTCATGATATGTTCCCTATGGTAACTGAGTTTATGAATTATAGTCAACAAAGCATACGAGCTGCCAGATACATCGGCCAAAGTTTCATTATTACCTTATCCCATGTGAATCGGTTACCTGTAACTATTCAATATCCTTACGAAAAATTAATCACAGCGGAACGTTTTCGCGGCCGAATTCATTTTGAATTTGATAAATGCATTGCTTGTGAAGTATGTGTTCGTGTATGTCCTATAGATCTCCCTGTTGTTGATTGGAAATTTGAAACTGAGATTCGAAAGAAACGGTTGCTTAATTACAGTATTGATTTTGGAATCTGTATATTTTGCGGCAACTGTGTTGAGTATTGTCCAACAAATTGTTTATCAATGACTGAAGAATATGAGATTTCTACTTATGATCGTCACGAATTGAATTATAATCAAATTGCTTTAGGTCGTTTACCAATGTCAGTAATTGAGGATCAGACAATTAGAACAATTTTGAATTCACCTCAAAAAATACCTTTGATTAACAAAAGGGATTTATATTAAATATTAAAAGAAGATTGAATTTTTCTTTAAAGGCATAAAAAACGGGGTGGATTGTATTTTTCTTAGGTCAAGACCTATAAATCCCCATTACTTAGATTTAGGTAATTAGGTAGTGAGAATAACCTCATGATTAAATTTGGATTTCAAATTCATTCTATTTCAAAATATATCCTTTTAATAAATTTGAAATTCTAGGGATATCGTAGTTAGTTTACTTTTTTCGAAATCTCAAATATCAAATTATCTTTTAGTTTAGAGAAAAAAATGAAATTAGTACAATAAGAATAAGTAACCATATCTGCAGTAATTTACTTAGGAGTTGATTTTATTCAATATTCAATATTCAATTAGGAACCAATTCTAAAAATAGTAAGAAAATCATTTTTCCTGGTCCGGTCTCAATAAGGTCATGAAAAAACAATTTGATTTGTTTATCTCTAATTTTACGTACAATGGATTTGCCTGGACCACTACATGATTTCCTTTTAGTCTTTATCGGATTAGGTCTTATATTAGGAGGACTAGGGGTAGTATTTCTTACCAACCCAATTTATTCTGCCTTTTCGTTAGGATTTGTTCTTGTTTGTATATCCTTATTCTATATTTTATCAAACTCTCATTTTGTAGCTGCTGCACAGCTCCTTATTTATGTGGGGGCTATAAATGTTTTAATTTTATTTGCTGTGATGTTCTTGAATGGTTCAGACTATTCCAAAGATGAAAATCTTTGGAATGTTAGTGATGGGGTTACTTCTTTAGTTTGTACAAGTATTTTTGTTTCACTAATTACTATTATTCCGGATACATCATGGTACGGAATTATTTGGACTACAAGAACAAACCAGATTATTGAGGAGGATTTTATAAGTAATAGTCAACAAATTGGAATTCATTTATCAACAGATTTTTTTCTTCCATTTGAATTTATTTCAATAATTCTTTTAGTTGCTTTGATAGGTGCCATTGTTATGGCCCGCCAATAAAAAAAATTTTAGAATCAGCAACCCCAGTCAACATTAATCAACATTCTACTTTTTCTATACTTATCAAATTTTGTTTTACTTCAATTGTCTTTTTAAATTGTAATTGTATTTGAAGATTTTTTGTTTATAAATTTATAAATTCTAGTTTATTTCTTATTTGATTTACTTAATTACCAATATCTTATTTTTCGCTCTTTGTGATTTTCTTATTTTAGTCAATTCAATCTTTTGATGTTGACTTCTTGTTTCTATTGAAATAAAAAATTACAAAATTACTAAGGAGTTGGTCAATGATACTCGAACATATACTTGTTTTGAGTGCCTATTTATTTTCTATCGGTATCTATGGATTGATTACGAGTCGAAATATGGTTAGAGCCCTTATGTGTCTTGAACTTATTTTGAATGCGGTTAATATAAATTTTGTAACATTTTCTGATTTTTTTGATAGTCGACAATTAAAAGGAAATATTTTCGCCATTTTTGTTCTAGCTATTGCAGCCGCTGAAGCAGCTATTGGGCTGGCTATTATTTCGTCAATTTATCGTAACAAAAAATCAATCCGTATTAATCAATCTAATTTGTTAAATAAATAGTATTAATCATATAAAATATTCATCAACTCGAATTGGCATACATGATACATATGATACTGATTATGTATGCGAAAACGTAAGAAATTAAAGTATCTTAGCTCTATCTCATGAGTGAATCCAAAATTTTTTATTAAAAATTTCGGAGACATCATTGATTCATCTGGTATCTAAATATATAATTCATTTGGAAATTGACTAGATCGAAAAATTAAGACATTTTTTTTTTAATTAGAGATCCAATGTCACATTCAGTAAAGATTTATGATACATGTATAGGGTGTACTCAATGTGTTCGAGCTTGTCCCACAGATGTATTAGAAATGATACCTTGGGATGGATGTAAAGCTAAGCAAATTGCTTCTGCTCCAAGAACAGAAGACTGTGTTGGTTGTAAGAGATGTGAATCCGCATGTCCAACAGATTTTTTGAGTATTCGAGTTTATTTATGGCATGAAACAACTCGAAGCATGGGTCTAGCTTATTAATACTTTCCATAAAAACCCACTTGAATACATTTGATTTTTTGTTTACCGACAAAACTCCGTGTTCAAACTACTACTAAATAAATAAAAAATTTTTGAGCACGGGGTTTTCTGGTCTAAGCGTATCTTGTCTTTACCACGAATTCGTTTCCTTGGTTAACCATATTTGTAGTTATGCCCATATCTTCGGGTTTCTTAATTTTCTTTTTCCCTCATAAAGGAAATAAGATAATTCGTTGGTATACTATACTTATTTGTATATTGGAGCTCCTTTTAATAACTTATGCATTTTCGTATTATTTCCAATTGGACGATCCATTAATCCAATTAAAAGAAGATTATAAATGGATCAATTTTTTCGATTTTTATTGGAGATTGGGAATAGATGGACTCTCTCTGGGGCCTATTTTATTGACAGGATTTATCACTACTTTAGCTACTTTAGCGGCTCGGCCAGTTACTCGGGATTCACGCTTATTTTATTTTCTTATGTTAGCAATGTATAGTGGTCAAATAGGATTATTTTCTTCTCAAGATCTTTTACTTTTTTTCATCATGTGGGAATTAGAATTAATTCCCGTTTATCTACTTTTATCCATGTGGGGGGGAAAAAAACGTCTATATTCGGCTACAAAATTTATTTTATATACTGCTGGAAGTTCGGTTTTTTTATTAATGGGAGCTTTAGGTATCGCTTTATATGGTTCTAATGAACCAACATTCAATTTTGAAGCATCGGCCAATCAACCGTATCCTGTAGCCCTAGAAATACTATTTTATATTGGATTTCTTATTGCTTTTGCTGTCAAATTACCAATTATACCCTTACATACATGGTTACCAGACACCCATGGAGAAGCACATTACAGTACTTGTATGCTTCTAGCCGGAATTTTATTAAAAATGGGAGCGTACGGATTAATTCGAATCAATATGGAATTGTTGCCCCATGCCCATTCTATATTTTCTCCTTGGTTATTAATAGTGGGTACAATCCAAATAATCTATGCAGCTTTAACATCTTCTGGTCAGCGAAATTTAAAAAAAAGAATAGCCTATTCCTCGGTATCTCATATGGGTTTCATAATTATCGGAATTTATTCTATAAGCGATATGGGACTCAACGGAGCCATTTTACAAATTATATCACATGGATTTATTGGCGCTGCATTATTTTTCTTGGCAGGAACAACTTATGATAGAATACGTCTTGTTTATCTTGACGAAATGGGTGGAACGGGTACCTCAATACCAAAAATATTCACAATGTTCAGTATCTTATCACTATCCTCTCTTGCATTACCGAGCATGAGTGGTTTTTTTTCAGAATTAATAGTATTTTTTGGCATAATTACCTCCCCAAAATATCTTTTAATGTCAAAAATAATAATTTCTTTTCTAATGGCAGTTGGAATGATATTAACTCCTCTTTATTTATTGTCTATGCTACGACAGATGTTCTATGGATACAAGTTGTTTAATGCGCTAAACTCTTATTGTTTTGATTCTGGATCACGCGAATTATTTGTTTCCATTTCGATCCTTTTGCCGGTAATAGGTATTGGTTTTTATCCGGATTTCGTTTTCTCCCTATCAGTTGACAAAGTCGAAGCTGTCATATCGAACTTTTTTTATAAGTAGTTTTGAAGCGAAATAAAATTAAAATGAAATTAAAACTTTAAATTTAAAACCATAAAATTCTTATACAATGAAAAAACGTCTTTCTTCTCGTACTTTAGAATTTAAGTAAGAAAAAAAAATGAATTCTAATCAAATACCTTTGGTAGTTGTGAGAACCTTTTGAATCGCTCTAGTATTTTTCAAAAGGTTCTCAAGGGCCTATCTAAAGCTTCTTTAATCTAGGCTAACCCACGATTCCACTCTTCACAAATCTTTTCTTCAATTCAATTAGATGGTAATATAAATGAACCATAACTATGGAGTCCTATTCCTAATAAATTAATACCAAAATAGCATATCCAAATTATAAGAAAACCAATAGACGCGACAATTGCCGACTTGTCGCCTTCCAAATTTTTTCGAGTATGAAAATAAGTTGCAAATATGGTCCAAGTAATAAATGCCCAAGTTTCCTTTGGGTCCCAATTCCAATATGATCCCCATGCTTCATTAGCCCAGACTGCTCCTGAAAGAATTCCTACAGTTAAAAAGATAAATCCTACACTAATAATACGATATCCCCAATGATCTAATTGTTGAATTAATTGAAACCTGTAATAATTTCGAGACGAAATAAAAGAAGTATTTTTAAAAATATTGTGTCTTTCAGTCACATATTGGATCATATCAAAGGAAAATAAATTTTTTAAAAAATTATTCGTTTTATCAACAATTCTTATGATTTTTCGAAATTTAATTACTAAAAGCGCTATTGCTAATAATGATCCACATAAAAGAGCTGCATAACTCAATACCATCATACTTACGTGCATCATTAACCATTGGGATTGTAGAGCGGGTACTAAGATTTCAGATTGATGCATGTCAGTTAAAAGACCTGAAGTAGTAAAGCCTTGAGTAAAAAAAGTACTTGGGGCGGTTAGTGCGCGTAAAAACTTTTTCTGTTTTTTAAAATATGGAATCATATGAATAATAGAAAAACCCCATGAAAGAAAGATTAATGATTCATATAAATCACTTAATGGTAAATGTTTCGAATAAATCCAACGAATAATTAATAATCCTGTTATACAGAAAAAAGCAGTTATCATACCTCTTTCTGACGAATCAGATAATTCTACTAATTCATCGGTTAATAAGCTTATTAAATGAATTGTAATTACAATGGCAACAACCGAAAAAGATATATGCGTTAATATATGTTCTAAAGTCAAAAATATCATAACAATTATGAATCTGAAAAAAGGGTTAAGTTCCCTCAATTTTATATATTTATTTTATATGAAATTTAAATAAGAAATTTAATTTTGAATTTAATTCAAATTATGCCGCCACTCGGACTCGAACCGAGATGCTCTAGCACTGCTTCCTAAGAGCAGCGTGTCTACCGATTTCACCATAGCGGCTTACTTGAAATCATAATAACAAATTTTTATTCAACCGTCGAGTTTACCGAGGTTAAAGGAATTAATTCAATGCAATAGTTTTTTAGAAAACATTCAAATTAATGAATACAAATTGCTTTAATTTTAAGAATTTGAACGTTTGCAAAAGATCCTTAGCTTTCCTTTATGATTTTTATTAACCTAAGCCGGTGTTTTTTATGGATTACACTTTCTTTATTCAATGGATTTATAGAACTGCTATTTTAATCATTAAACTTTTATTGCCTAGAGAAATTTGTATTACGATTCAAAAAACCAATTAGGTATTGCTCTCGACATATCATATAACAAAATCATATAAGGAAAAAGGTTTTCAGCCCGTGAATATATATTTTGAATATACATCTTGATAAATATTTCAACTGACGCATATGATCTAAAATAGATAATTAAAAAAAATTGACACATTGTTTGCTATCTACCTAAACGGACAAAGTTGTTTTAGAAATTTTTGAAACTTAATCAATTATTTTCTTTTTATTGGACGATGGGGAAAATAAGAACCCTATCCCGGAAAGAAAGGCCCTATTGGACCTTTCCAGCTTCTTTTTTTTTTTCTTTGTTTTTTCTAAACTCCAAACAAAAAATTTTTAAATTCGGTCAGTCGACAAAAGAATTCTTATAGAATTCTTATAATATTATAATACTTATAATATTATAATAATATATATATATATATATAATTGAATTAAATTTATATAGTTTCTATTAAATTTTTTATTTTGTATTATTTGTTATTTGAGGTTTTTATTGATTTTCATAGATATAGTATTTTATTTAATTATATGAATAATTTGTATTATCTAAAAATTGGAAATCATCAATGAAATGAAACTTTTTTTTGATGGCAAGCCAAATCATACTATTCTAAGGTTTGATTTTTTATTTATCGCACAAAAAACTTTTTGAATTCCCAGTAGAAAGAGATTTCGCTAATGCAAAAGCTTTTAAGGTTGCTCAATATCCTTTTCTTTTCCAAATATTTTTCCGAATACGCTTTTTTGATATAGAAATACGTTTTTTTTGGAACTGCCATTCAAAAATAAAAAAGTTTTTTTTTTTATTGTTATACTTGAATGTGAAAGGCATCTCTTATTAAAAAAAAAAAAAAATTGTTCTTTACTAGTTATTTTAGTAATTATTCCTTATCTAATTATTATGTAATTAGGCTCTAAATTGCATTCCTTTCAGAAAATTTCTCCTTTATAACTTAAAACAATTAAAAGTTGCTTCGATTATGTTTTCTTGTTCTTTTTTTTTCGTCATACTAGATTTATATATACATCTACTAAACCAGATTATTAAAAATGTTTTTTCTTAAAAAGAATACAAAAATAGAAAAAGCTAGCTTTTTCTATTTTTAATAAATTGGCAAGATCCAAGGAAAAGTATAACTAATTGAATTTAGAATTTCAAATTAGAATTTCAAATTTGAATGAGACGATTCATTAATTTGTTAAATATTATTTTCTAAAAGAAAAGACATTACATGGAAAAATTTTCGTAATTCTTTTTTTTTATCCTATGGATAGCGAAGGTACCAATCAACTATCTTAATCTTTTTACAAACATAACGGAAGACACTCAATTGCAATTATTTGAAAAAAAAATGCATATTATATTTAGTATTATTTATTTTTTTGTTTTGGGAATGATTTCTTTAAAAATAGAAAACAGATGTGGAATAAGAAACAAAAAATAAATAAAAAAAAATAAGATTTTTTTATGGAACATACATATCAATATTCATGGATTATACTTTTTCTTACATTTTCAGTACCTATTGTAATAGGAGGTGGACTTCTGCTTTTTCCGGAGTCAACAAAAAAATTTCGTCGTATATGGGCTTTTCCCAGCGTTTTAGTGTTAAGTATAGTTATAATTTTTTCAGTTGATTTAGCTAGTCGACAAATAAATAGCAGTTCTATTTATCAATATGTATGGTCTTGGACTATAAATAATGATTTTTCTTTAGAATGTGGATTCTTAATTGACTCACTTACTTCTATTTTATCAATATTAATTGGTACAGTTGGAATTTTGGTTCTTATTTATAGTGACAATTATATGTCTCACGATCAAGGCTATTTAAGATTTTTTGCTTATATGAGTTTTTTCAATACTTCAATGTTGGGTTTGGTTACTAGTTCTAATTTAATAGAAATTTATATTTTTTGGGAGTTGGTTGGAATGTGTTCTTATCTATTAATAGGATTTTGGTTTACACGACCTATTGCATCCAACGCTTGTCAAAAAGCATTTGTAACTAATCGTGTCGGTGATTTTGGTTTATTATTAGGAATTTTAGGTCTTTATTGGATAACGGGTAGTTTCGAATTTCGAGATTTGTTCGAAATATTCAATAACTTAACTTATAATAATAACACGGGGGTTAATGTTTTATTTGTTATTTTGTGTACCTTTCTCTTATTTTCGGGTGCTATTGCCAAATCCGCGCAATTCCCCCTTCATATATGGTTACCAGATGCCATGGAAGGACCTACTCCTATTTCTGCTCTGATCCATGCTGCTACTATGGTGGCTGCTGGAATTTTTCTTGTAGCTCGACTTCTTCCTCTTTTTGTAGTTGTAACTTATATAATGAATCTAATAGCTTTCATAGGTATAATAACACTCCTATTAGGAGCTACTTTAGCTCTTGCTCAAAAAGATATTAAGAGGGGTTTAGCCTATTCTACAATGTCTCAATTGGGTTATATGATGTTAGCTCTAGGTATGGGGTCCTATAGAACTGCTTTATTTCATTTGATTACTCATGCCTATTCAAAAGCATTGTTGTTTTTAGGATCTGGA